CCTCTGCTCTACCTGCTGAGCTATCCCGACCATTTCCGACGCGCCTTCTTTCTAATTTTAGTAAATGACTTGAGTCTATGTCAATAAAAGTCAATAAAAAAAAAAAGATATTCTAAAGCTATTCTAAAGTCTTATCATTGTTAATCATTCCAATTTTATTTTAAAAGGGATTCCTTGTTTTACTCGTTTTACTCAAAGAAGTTCGTTTGGATGTCTATCCTATCTATCACAAAACTTGTGAAAAGAAATGAAAAGAAAAAATGCAGCCCGGATACATTTGTGAAAAACTCGAATAAATGAGAAAAATAAATGAGAAAGATAACGAATTTTGAATCGTTAACGAAAAGAGAGAATAAGATAAACAATTAGGGAGTCGGGTGGGCCCCTTTTTGGGGATAGAGGGACTTGAACCCTCACGATTTCTAAAGTCGACGGATTTTCCTTTTACTATAAATTTCTTTGTTGTCGATATTGACATGTAGAATGGGACTCTATCTTTACTCTCGTCCAATTAATCAGCAGATTCTGGGGTGAATGATCTGATCAATGAATATTCGATCCTTTCGTCAACTTGGAATCGATTCAAATCAAAGCAATGTTTTTTTTTTTATTATTATTTGATATTTGAATTATTAATTATTTCATTTTTCATATAACATAGAAAAAAATACAGATTTGGGTCGGTTGTCATTAATCATTTGAGATAGTATTTCAGTACGTATGCCTATGTATTATGTATATAGGGTTATACTTTACTTTACCTTTCTTTTTTTCTGGAATTTTAACTTTAGCAGAAGGATTCCCTTACTTGTACTTGACTAATGCAACGCAGTCAACTCTATTTGTTAGAACAACTTCCATTGAGTCTCTGCACCTATCCTTTTGTATTCTTATTCTGTCTTTATGAACCTTTGTTTGTTTTCGAAAAATAGGATTTGGCTCAGGATTGCCCCTTTTTTTTCCGGGGTTTCTCTGAATTTGAAAGTTATCACTTAGTAAGTTTCCATACTAAGGCTCAATTCAATTAAGTCCGTAGCGTCTACCAATTTCGCCATATCCCCTCTTTGTTTTGTGTTTTGAGATTCAAATCTTATTATTATGTTATTATGTCATTCCCCTTTTTCTTTCATTTCTATTCTACTGGAACTGTTAAAGTCATTAGATACCGATTCCTATATTCCTATATTCCTATATTCCTAGAATAGTGTTTCCTCTTATTTTAATATTTTATTTGATTTCTTGTCTAGCCTCTTTCATATCTATTTTGGACCCCTAATTTGGTCTAATCAGAAATCATTCTATCATTTCTGTATCCGCAATTCAATAATTCAATATAGATGCATATATACCACATTTATTCTATATGTTTTTCTTCGAATCATTTTTATTGTGCAATTTTGAATACTCGAACGGTCAATTCTTTTCTTTTTTTTTTATATATTCAGTTCATTTTTCTATATTCATTTAATTTAATTATTAATTACTACGAATGAAAAGTGAATAGCTAAGGTTCCAGTAGTTTACTAAATTCCTGTGCATGTACAATTTCTGTTATGTGAGCCCGCTTAGCTCAGAGGTTAGAGCATCGCATTTGTAATGCGATGGTCATCGGTTCGATTCCGATAGCTGGCTTTTTTTTTTCTATTTTTTTTTTTTTTATTCTATATACATTCTTTGTGTATACTTTGTATATATACAATAAGGTCCGGATATTGATAGAATCCATCTCATTTGTAGTATATCAGTATTTTTTGTAGTATAATACTTCAGTAGATTTTGCCTCATTTATCATATTTATCCTTTAGTTCAGTTTTAATTTAGGTTTATGAAATTTCAATAAAATAAAGAAAATAAGGAGTCTTTATGTCACGTTACCGAGGGCCTCGTTTCAAAAAAATACGCCGTCTGGGGGCTTTACCGGGACTAACTAGTAAAAGGCCTAGAGCCGGGAGCGATCTTAGAAATCAATCGCGCGCCGGTAAAAAATCTCAATATCGTATTCGTTTAGAAGAAAAACAAAAATTGCGTTTTCATTATGGTCTTACAGAACGACAATTGCTTAAATACGTTCGTATCGCCGCAAAAGCCAAAGGGTCAACAGGTCAGGTTTTACTACAATTACTTGAAATGCGTTTGGATAACATCCTTTTTCGATTAGGTATGGCGTCAACTATTCCTCGAGCCCGCCAATTAGTTAACCATAGACATATTTTAGTTAATGATCGTATAGTAGATATACCAAGTTATCGCTGCAAACCCCGCGATATTATTACAGCGAAGGATGAACAAAAATCTAGAGTTATGATTCAAAATTCTCTTGATTCATTCCCCCAGGAGGAATTGCCAAAACATTTGACTCTTCACCCATTCCAATATAAAGGATTGGTCAATCACATAATAGATAGTAAATGGATTGGCTTGAAAATAAATGAATTGTTAGTTGTAGAATATTATTCTCGTCAGACTTAAACCTAACTAAAATAACAAGGGTTCGAACAATTTTGTCCCCTGTCACCTAAGTAAAGAGACAAAAGGTATGGGTTTTCTTGGGGGATTTTTATCCCATTGATATATCCTAGAATGATAGGGGCATTTTCATTCCTTGTCCACTCGTATTTTCTGTTCCACAGAAATTAGGAATAGAGAATCCATATCAAAGAAAGATAGAACTCTTGGAATAAGGGTATCCATTGTTAGGTGATTTGATATATTGCGGTCAATAGCATTTCAGTAACATTGATAAATTAGGTGAAGGTGCGGAAAGAGAGGGATTCGAACCCTCGGTAAACAAAAGCCTACATAGCAGTTCCAATGCTACGCCTTCAACCACTCGGCCATCTCTCCTACATAATGATTAGGATAATGATTATGGCCCCGAAAGCGAGTGAATCGCGAGTCAATCCCGATTTGAGAATGAAGATAACTGTCACTGCAACTATTGATGTAATTATTCCAACTGTATTTATTATCATATAGAATTTAGTATCATATATATTAGATTAGATGTTGGATAGGTACGGTACGTACAATTAATTCTAACTATAAACTATAAAAAATAGAAAACTTTTAATCATTTAATCAAAGAAAGACTTTTCCTTCGGGGCTAGGGGGATAAAGAAATTTTTTTTTTGTGAAAAACTTTTTCTTAAAAACAATAAACAATAAAGATATATATCTATTTATGTTTGCTGTTTGCGAAGATGACGTTCCCGTCTTTTTCTGATATCTATACCGGCTAAAATAACGGGATTGGAACGACTCGAACACGCGGTCTATCTTTTTTTATGAGTTAAGTCTGTTTTTATGTTATTTCGTACTGTATAATTACTTTTTTTGTAGGATCGTTTTCTAACGAGAGGTAATTAAAAGAAATTTTAAAATGGATTGCTACCTATGCCTAGATCCCGGATAACTGGAAATTTGATTGATAAGACCTTTACAATTGTAGCCAATATCTTATTACGAATAATTCCGACAACTTCAGGAGAAAAAGAGGCATTTACTTATTACAGAGATGGTGTGATTTGATTTCTTTTATTTACCGCGTCGAGTTTTAGGAGAAAGACACATTAGCCGGGATAGAAAGATTTGAAAAAAACTCTACGTTTATTGAAGGTGAAGTTTCTAAAAAAACATTCCTTCTGTCGTGTATCCCCGATTAATGCAGCCTCAGATGTTTCAATTGTCGATTCTAGCATTGAGCGAAAAGGTTACACCTATGGCTATGGGTTATGTATTGCAGGTTAATACTGCTCCACTAGTACCACTAGGCGGCATAGAGGAAGAAGCACTACGCTTAGGAATCAACAACACGAAAACTTTGCTCTAAATTTCCCCTTTTCCTTATTGGGATCGGGACTAAGAAGAATGGTTGGGACAACAAATATCCATCTCATTCGTGCTTTGGATACCCATATAACCATCGAAGACTGTTGAAGTGACTAATTCCTAGAAATTAAGGGATGTTGAGGACAAAGAAATTGTTGGAGTTAACGTAACATTTTTATATTTTTATCTAGTACCAACATCTTGGATGTTAAGAAACGATCTTTTGCAGGAAGGTTGGCTAGAGATTTCTTGTAAAAACACTAGCCCCGCTCAGTTCATAATGAGAATATTTCACTCCTTTTTGATTCTATGTATTAGGCTTATTATGCACATAAGGGAGGAGCCGTATGAGATGAAAACCTCACGTACGGTTCTGGAACGGAGATTCTTTGAATCGAATAACGACCGTAACGGATGTCTGCTCAATCCGAAGGAAATTATGCGGAAGCTTTACAGAATTATTATGAAGCTATGCGACTAGAAATCGATCCCTATGATAGAAGTTATATACTCTATAATATAGGCCTTATTCACACAAGTAATGGAGAACACACAAAAGCTTTGGAATATTATTTTCGGGCATTAGAACGAAACCCTTTCTTACCACAAGCTTTTAATAATATGGCCGTAATCTGTCATTACGTGCGACTATCTACACTATAGAAAGAAAAAGGAAAGAAAGAGCAAAATCTACTAGTAATCTACTAGTAAAAAAAAAAAAAAAAAAATAGGCTTTCTACATATGGCATCGTCCAAAACAACGATTTTTATCAGCTGTAGCAAAGAAATAAACTTCATAGAAATCGAAATATGAAAAAAGAAATATGCCTAGATACTTTATTCTATGGATAAAGGATCTAATTGATAGAGGAAGCACCGTAAAGATCAATTAGCGAAATTTTTGCCGATACAATAAGAACTGCTTACTTAATGTCATAATATGAGACAAAAGCTAGGAATCCACTTATGTAATGGAGTCGACCCCCTAAAGTATTGAGCAGCGGTGTAGCATCAGATCCCAAAGATAGTAAGCCTTTTCTTTCTTATGAGAGAAGGTCTTTTTCAAAGATTCTATATAAATAGAAATTTCTATATGAAACCGAGATAGTTACCTTGCAGAAAATTGTGTAGAACACCTACGCTTTATTCTTTTGAAGGTGGGAGAAAAGATA